AGTTGAAGTACAAGCCATCTCTGGCTGTACTCTTCCGTTTATCTGGAGCCGGGTATAGAGTTCTTGGTAGATTAGCCTCAAACAAACTGCAATCTAGAGGCTGCGAGTACTTTTACTTTCCCCATTGCGACCGTCTGCCACAGACTTTGAATTCTGGTTAGCAGGAGGCATCCCGCTTAACCCGTATAAGAAAGGTCAGATGTGGTGGTGGTTAGTCGAACGGACTCGTCCGAAAGATTTTCAAATTCCTTTCGGATCTCAGGATGATGAAGTCGATGAGCTAGAGTTAGAGTTTCTCGAGCGCACTTGTGTCCGGGTTTGGATGCAAATGTGGCTTAGAGTCGTTTCAGATCACGTTCGTATTGTGTCTGATATGAACAGCCCTCTGTTGTCTTATATGCAACTGCAGCCGATTGCTAGCTCTCCATTTAGATCAACCGTTGATCCTAGTGTTCAACGTTTTGGTCTATTATGGAAGCTTTACATGAAAGCTCAGAAGAGAAGGACACTTCCTTTGCCATTAGGTGAAGGAAAATACAGAGATTCTCTTGAGGAACAGGCTTATGATTGAAGGCAATCCTAGTGTTTTGATTGACGTTCAAACACTCCTCTCAGTACAAGTTATCCCCTAGTATGAGAGCCGAAACCGGTACTCAGACTATTTCTAGCCGGAGCACTGTACTCGACCCCAGGAACTAGTTCCAAAGGGTGATGAGACATTCTCCATCATAACTTTGGAGGATAACCTAACCTAGTTAGTCCGAGGTTACAACCCTCACGTGGAGGTGCACCGCCTACTAGGCTTAAGGAATCAAGTCCTAGCGGCCTGGTGAAGACCGTAGGACCAGACTCACATGAGTCCGGCGCCGACGTGCACTACTTTCGTAGGTGCAAAGTCTGAACCAACTGTGGGTTCCATGGTACTGGTCTTGTAAGGAAAGGAATGACTTCCAATCCCATCTGCATGGGTATGCAGACCTTCACCCTGATAAGGGGTGGGTCCAGTCTACTCAATACAAGTGCCTGTCTTTAGCATGAGACGGCACGTGATGCGGATATTCCACCTTAACGGGAAGGGGAAAGTCTTAAGTCTATTAATGCGACTCCACCCGTTGCTTAATCTCAGCCAAGACCCTGGTCTATAGTTCATGCAGGTTGACACTTGCATGACGACCACAAGCCATCCAGAGGGATTGCATGGTGTGTTTCAGAATACACCCGTCTCTCCCCTTGAGGAACAGGCTTGATACAGCTCTGTTGGAACGTAGGATTGGTACCCTCGTTCAAGCCACTAGATCATAAATAAGTAGAGTTCCGCACCAGGACTCAAACCATGTCTCTCGGAGAAGTTCAGTGGTCGAAAGCTTCTCCGAGAGACATGGTTCGAAACGGTGCATCCCATGTCTTTCTTGGTTGGAAAAAGCCAACCGGCGATTTCCGATAAGTCTTTTTTTCTTTTTAGAGCAAGAAGTCTCTCTTCTTTTTTTTGGGGGGAGCGGAGTAGTCAAAAGTAAACGACACAAAATGATTTTTCTAGAATGGTTATTCCTCACGATTTCTCCTTGTGATGCAGCGGAACCATGGCAATTAGGATTTCAAGACGCAGCAACACCTATGATGCAAGGAATAATAGACTTACATCACGATATCTTTTTCTTCCTCATTCTGATTTTGGTTTTCGTATTATGGATCTTGGTTCGCGCTTTATGGCATTTGCCCTCTTTTATTCTGTCCAAAATGGAAAAAGGGACGGGTACTCGGCTGACTGCTGCATCTTCGTCCTCTTCTTCTTCTAATGAAAATAAAAAAAAAAAAGACGATTTAGTCAGGAAAATAAGGTTTCTAGGTGTGACTACAGTGGAAAAATATTTCCATCAATATGAACAGAATCTATATGAGTGTTATCCTACAACGAATTCTTGCTTATGGTCGCCCGAGTTTTTGACTGACATCGTTGATGGTTTTTTAAACGATGCAGGCTTCTGCTCCGATTCCGAAAATCTTTCACTTGCTGATCTCAAAATAATTTTTAATAATTTGAAGACAGCGGTTGCTCGGATCGACAGTTTTAAGAATAATGAGATTTTTTACAACATTACAAATTATGTTAAAAACAATAGAAATAAATGATAAAGAAGATCATTTATTTCTATTGTTATCTATTCCGATATAATAGGTGCCAATCTCGTCAGCTGTTAAGTATTTCTTATAGATCCTATTCCACTAAGTCTTATCGGTGCGCTGTAGAGAAGATTTTGCATGCTTTTACGTTCCAAGTAGGAACTCTGTTCATCTGTTCAATAATGTTACTCGTACAGGCAATTTGCAGTAAGGTCTTGCTCCGAAGCTATTGCATTGTTTGCCTTAATGATGGCCTTTCTGATCTCATCCGTATTTCAATCCAAGCTATTGCATTGTTTGTGCTAATGATATGCATTAGTACGCTCTCTAAGTGAGGAGACAGGAGCTCAAGCTTAGAGACGCTCCCTAGGCCGGACAGAGGTCTGGGGGAAGTCCAGAGAGAGGGCTTTAGTATAATAATTCTTTTTTTTGTCTCTTTGGTCGATTCCTGCATAAAGGTAGGGCAGTAGCTTTACCCGTTGTCAGAATCGAATGTAGCCTTTAAAAAGGCGAGGCCCCTAGCGATAGGGGGAAAGAAGAGTGGGCATGCGGGCTTCTTTCACTTTCGTTTTGGAGAGAGCAGCAAAAGGCATAAGGGGAATCGGAATGGAATGAATAAAGTAGTCTCTCCCGCCTTTCTCCGATTTGATAAAGGGTATGGAGCACGAACGGTATAAAAAGAAGGCAGGCTTAGTTCGACGTGGTCAGCAGTCCTATCTTCTAGAAGAGAAGGATCGCTTCTGCTTTTGTTGAACTCATGGGCAGCTGTGAAAAAGAAAGAGGAAGCGCTCTTGTTGCGCAGACCCCACAATAAAGAAAGATGGAAGACAAGAAGCTCAGTAACAAGGCCGTCTCACCACTTGTCTGTCGTTTCAAGCTTCCAAAACAAGCAGAAAAACAATATACCGTTGTCGGTTCAGCAGCTCGAAGTTTATCGCAATAATAATGTCAGGTCAGTCACATGACTCATCCTCTTAGTCGAGCATAGCTAAGGCTACCATGACGCTACGCTGCGCCTGCACTGACTTGCAAACAAGGCTGACGCTATATAGCCATATACCCAACGCTCGGTACCCCCTCCCTCTTATTCTTCCTCTGTAATAGCTGCCTCGCTAGCGAAGGGTCTTCCAAGCCCTGCGCGAGCTGAGTGCTTAGCACTGAATTAATAGCACCACTTATACCACTTGCATAGCATATCGGTAGTAGCTACAAGACAAAAAACTAACTCAAGAACGCAAGAGAAGTGCTTTTTAAAAGGTAGAGCTACAAGAAAGCATCTCCTGAGCTAACCATCTAATCTAAGCAGTAGCATCTCAACTCAAGGAATAGCTTTCCCGCAAGAGGAAAGAGCATCTATTACACAGTTAGCTGCCCCTACTTTGGGATATTGCCTTAGCTAGGTTGGCTCCTGGGCTAAAGCAACTGTACAACAGGCGATGTTATCAGCGATGCCTCGCAGCATGGAATGTTATTTCTGCTTCCTCTGGGCTATGGAATGGAAGAATTGGTTCAGCATCAACCCCGGGATTCTTTCCCCGACTACAAAAATGGAAAGCCTTGCCTGCTTCTAATTTGGTTTGGCATTCTAAGGAGCAACTTCCCCGTAGGCTCGATTCGGTTCCATCCTCTACCTTCTATCCTAGGTCTTATCACTCGGAATCGCATTCTATCACACTGGTGGTACTTCTTGTTGAATTAAAAGATTGGATTAGTCTTTCTGTACCCACCCGCCACCCCTGTTTGAGAGTGATTAAATATCAATAGGGGAGCCTCCTAATAAGTTGCTTCTTGGAAAATTTCGCTGCCAAGCCTTTATCTTATTTGGTCGGGAAAGAAGACTGGAACCGATACTTTGTAACTTTACACACACCTGTTAACTTAATATAGTTCTTTTTCATCATAATAATTTAGGACTACCTGGTACAACTACTTCATTTAATACTAAACTTATGATTATAGCACCCATAAGTACAGCTAGTGTTTTACCCCATCGGTGCTGCTCTACCTCAGGTTCTGGTGAAAGTATTATATCACGGACACAGTCCTTCGGTATATTTAAAGGATCATAAGTAGGATGTAGTAATCGTATAGTGTCAGCTTTCAATCGTTGAATTGTTTCATTAATATGATGTATATCATCTAAATGTCGAGAAACAGCATCCCTGACTTCATCTGTAATGATAAAATCCTGTGTTACCCTATGTGTGTCAATCATCAGTACTTTAATAGTATGAACTATATCAACATTCAATGGATTTATATTATAACATTCCATCTGTTCCAGTGGGAGATAAGCCCACCAAACATTGAAACCCGTTAACAAACAAAAGAGAAGAAGAAAACTGTTGTCAATTAAGTAAGAATGATAAAATCGTTCATCTAACGTGAAATTCTTTTTCCTTTCCGCAGGGACCAGGAGATTGGATCTAGCCGTAAGAAGAATGCTTGGCTGATAAATCACTGAGATCTTTTTAATTTAAAGTAAATCATAGATAAAGCATTAAGTAGGAGCGGTAGCTTTCTGCTTCGGTTGGCGCGTTGCAGTAATGAAGAAAAGAATGAGATTGGTTCGGTCTTAAGTCTTTGGGTGAATAAATTTAGGTATCGAAGTTTTAGTTATTGCCATCCCTTGCTTGGCAGCAGTGGGCTTGGTAGTAGCATAGGTGGGTCCTCGGGCAGTTTTTTCAGGGCGTAGGGATCACTGTCTCACTGTGATACCCGAAAACTTTCTATGCCCAGTTTTAAAGCGCTGTTTAGTGACTTTCATGTCTTCTGCTACTTTAGGAAGATTCAGACAGTCTTTTAGGTTTTTTCCTTCCCCCAATTCTAGGATGCGTAGTAGCTCTAGTAAGTCCGTAGCTGGATCTGGATCAGGATGCGGAGTTTGAGCTGCGGGGTGAGGGAGAGATGGCTATGTCTATCCCATCCCTTCAAAGGTTCAGTCTTTGGTAGTAGGTGCGATATTGAAGGAGTTCAGGGCTAAGGGCTGGAGCTTTATTCCCACTCCCAGTAGTCTGTCTTCAGTAGTTCGCTTGGAAAGTAGTCTTTCGTAAGCAGGAGCGTAGCGCTTCGCAGGTGAAGATGCAGGATGTGCTTCTTCCCTTTATAGAGGCTTCTGTCATTTTCACATAAATGTTGTAATAAATCCTATCTCCCCCTATCTCTACTTCTGCTAACGAACGCTAGAATTGGGATATCCAAAAGAGGGTAGACCGTAGAGGGTTCAACAAAGAAAAGCAAGAAAACTCCAGCCCAGTTGGGCTTACGTTTTTCAACTGCATCGTACCGTACTATGGAAGGGGTCCGTACCTCCTTTAGATAGATAGAGCCCCCGTGCTCCTAATGTAGAGCTAGAACTACTGCTACCGTGGAATCCGCGATCACACATAAGTACCTCGCCTCCCAAAAAGAGCGGCTGCTAATTGGCACTAATGCTAATGGGGACCATCGATCAAGAAGGACTTCGGAGACTGCAATCGAATTGATAAAAAAATAGAAAGATAGGGCCAACTCTTCTAGTTGCGCCTCTAACCTTACTACGCTCTACCCAACCAGCGGATAAAAGGTCGAATTCCGCAGGGCTGCAGGCACGAAATGCCAATCAAATCCGTTAAAGGAAGCCTAATCAAAGCAAGCAAACAAGAAGATCTGACTGAGTAGTTGATGATGGACCGGATCTCGAAAGGCGAGAGGCTTTCATAAAGACGTATGAGAAAGGGAGGGTCGAGAGAGGCTTATTGCACGATCCACCCAACTCAGCTAAGCTAATAAATGCTGCATAAGAGAGTGGGAGGCCGGCCCCTGCCCATCTGGGGGTGCACACCCATTTAGGAACATATGCAAAGGGGTAAAGAGAGAAGTCAATGGAGAACTACCAAATCCAATGACTTTGATTTGTTCGTACCATTCTGTCATCGATCACTGCGGTTGGTGAGTCACCCCCAAAAAAGCATCGAGAAAGGGAAAGCATATATGTTTTATGAAATGATCAGCGGTCTCATTTATGCTATGCCCTGCATCGTGTTCGTGTGTGTTTATTGAGCTTTCTTCACTTCAGCGCCATGCGCTTTGCTTCGCTTTATAGAAGAGAGAGACCGTTGCCTTGAGAGTGAAAAGCAAGCGCAAGCGATAGAAAGGATAGTCCCTCGCGCGTTCGCGCGAACTACTAGAAAATGGTGAGATCATTAGTGAAAGAAGGACCAACGACGATCCTATCCTAAAGGAGAAGGAGGAGTCAGTCTTCTTTGAAGATCGAGGAAAAAATAGGACAATTATGCCATTCGGAAGAAGTAGTCTACAGAGGGAAAGCCTGTTACGAGTAAGTGGAGAGGAAAGATCTCCAGAGATTCTTATCTTATTCCATGCCAGTGGCTTTTTCAGTAACCAATGGCGAAAACTAAAAAATTTATGGATTCCCGGTCTGGGATCGATCCCTTCTTTATAGTCTAGTAGCCTTTCTGAAACAAGATTCAATAGCTTCTCCTTCTGTTGACTTCACTCCTTTTGAGCTAACAGCAGCGGATGACATAGCAATAGCAGCTCCCATTTCTATATACGCTAATATCTGTTTGTGATGAAATCGACTCTCACTTCTCACCCGAGGGTTGCCCCAGACAGACTCTTTTCTTCCTAGCCTTCTTCCTTCACGCCCGAAAAAAGCTAAGCCCGGAAGTTCCTTGGCTCCCAAAATCTTTCTGGCTTATAGGCGAGGAGGGGCATCCTACTTCATTTCTAATCTAAATTGCCCACGTTCACGCGAAAAGCAGAAGACAAAGAATACTTTCGCTAAAGACGAGCTATTCTTTATCCCGGGATCAGAAGGAAAGGCCAGGCACTCAGGCTACTTTACTACGCTATTCTTCCCATCTTCCAAGTAGGTTTGAACGCCTTTGGGTGCATTCCCGGTAAGGGAGTAAGGAAAGGAATTTATCCCCTCCTCATCTCTATCTCTCCCCATCGAAAACATGGTCACACCATGGGCACCAATAGAAAGCGAACCCTCGACTTTCCCCCTCCCCCATCTGTAGCCTATTCTACCAGCCTTTATTCCGCAAGGAGAATGTCGGCCCTTAAAACAACCCTTATCCCACAGCGCTTATGTAGCATCAATCTGGAAAGACAGTAAGAAGCGCCAAGGAGAGATCAGATCCCGGGAAAGCGAAAGCCAAGAAGACCATCTTCAATAGCTGCGGATTCTGATTCACTTCCTCACAGAGCACAGAGAAGGAGATGGCATCCAATGGGACAAGGAACTGAACTGCAGACATAGTAAAAGAATGGGCCCTCACTGCATTTACTCCTCTGTCGGCCTTGCCCCATTATGCGATGCGCCGAGAAGAGGATCGGGCTTTGTCCTTATGCCTTATGTTTCAGTTTTTCAGTTTATTTAATATAACCTTTAAATTACCCCGAATTTGAATATTTCCTAGAACTATGTTCTCTCTCTTTACCAAATTGACTTCAAGAACTCCTTGCTCCTGAAGTAAGGAAGTTCCCTCCTATACAAGAACAAGAAACCCAAGGTAGTAACTCAAATTCAAATATGTAATCGTAATGTCGGCAATATTCGTATGGCTAATCCTTTACTTTAAGACCACCGGTATGGGTAGAATTAAGGCCTTGAACAGAAAGAGGAGGGCAGCGGCAGGAACCACGACAGCAGCAGCGGGCACAACTGCCGCAGATGATAAGCACCACACGGAACAAGGCAACAACAATATAACTTTGCTAATTGGGTAGCAATCTATTCTTTTTGTTCGTGGATAGCGCACACCGCAAATAGAAGTCCCTTTCAAGATAGCTGAAGGAAGAGTAAGAGGAACCCCTTTACCGTGCTCCCCCGATAGAAGGCCTGAATTCGCGGATATTAACCGGGAAACTTCCCGGATAAAATCTTTTCGCTTTGTAGACGGAATTGTATACTCATATTGGAGGAATATCCGGTTTGTTTTAGCGGTTTGCTTGATTCTTGGACTTTCTGCCTGGTGGGGGTTGGCTCCGTCACCCTTGCTCGAAACCCCGGTCAGCGATCTGCGCACCGGATCTCAAATTGGTATCTGGCGGGGGTTCAAGACACTTTTATAAACCGCGTTTGTAGCTCTCATCATGTCACCAGCCCATGCGAATGCGGAGAGCCACTCAATAGCGTGGCTAAAGATCTATTTGAGGAGCCTGCTTTTGACCCTCTCGGTATAAAAAAAACGGGTAGAGTAAAGGCGCTTTCGGTCTATTTCGCTTCTATAGTTCTCAGTCTAGCACTGGCGGAATCCGTTTCGCAAAACGGGATTCGTTTCGACGTTTAGTTTCAAATTTCATTCTAAAACGAAAGAACGGAAGATGGTCAAGGTGGATGAAGGCATATTAGCTCAGCTGGGGGAAGCTCCTAATGGAAAGAGTACTCCCATTAAAGCAGGGTTACATATTACCGTTGACCTCAGACCTCACATTAGATTTCCTCTTCCCGATTTTCCGAAAAAGGCGGATGCTCCTGTAGGTGGGAGCAACTTGACTTTTGGTTTTCGGCGCTCCCTTCGAACTGATATCCAAAGATTCCCTGTACCAGGATGGTTGGAAATTATGATTTAGTACAGGTTCTGGTGACATGAATAGGATGAGCATACGAATGAGCCGGAACAGATAACGTAGTGGTTGGAGCCGGTCGAGAGTACGAGATTACTGACCGAAGACTCTTCAATTGAGATGGGCCGAAGCCCTGCTAGCGAAGGAATGTATCCAACAGTGTTCTCTCTCATTGGTCCTCTCATGCCAGAATTTTCTTATACATCTACTTTGTTCCTTCGGGAATCACTTCAATTATAATACATGACTTATGGTGTTACTTCGATCTGATACCTTCTCGATTCAGAGAGGAAATGCGCATTTGTATTCTTTTTAGTCTCCCCATCTCGATCTCTACTAATTGGATATGGGACTGGATGAAGGGAAGCTTTATGGGAGAAAGGAGGAAAAGGTCAGGCTAGTCGCTAAAGGCTTTACTCAAATATATGGAGATAGATTACGAAGAAGCCTTTGCCCCGGTAGCCAAGATTCTATTCGTCTCCTGCTCAAAAAATGATACCCATATTTTGGGGAGGAAAGTGCAGGCCATTGTGGATTGGACTCCACCCACCAAAGTGTCCGAGTTAAGGTCTTTTCTTGGCTTGGCTAACTATTATCGGAAATTGTTACAGGGGCCTCTCACGGATTTACTCAAGAAAGATCACAAGTGGCAGTGGACAGTGGCATGCCAAGAAGCATTTGACAAGCTTAAGGCTGAAGTGGCAACAGAACCTGTCCTACGATTGCCTGACTTCGAGTTGCCTTTCGAAGTTCACACGGATGCCTCAGACAAAGCCATTGGAGGAGTGCTGGTTCAGGAAGGTTTTTTTATTTCCTTTGAAAGTAGGAAGTTAGATGAGGCAGAGCAGAAGTACTCGTCACATGAGAAGGAAATGACAGCTGTGGTGCATTGCCCTCATACCTGGCGAGTCTATTTGTTGGGAACAAGAGCACAAAAGAGACCTGCGGCGGGGTAGACATGGCAGGCGTTTTGCTTATAGGGCAAACTTAGCCGGGAACTTTTTCAAGAGCCTCATCGACTATCAGCATGACGAGGGGAAAAAGCAGCTGATTCCATAGGCACATCTTGAGACGATTCTTCCTCATCATAAGACTAAACCATGAAAGGAGAGGCCTCTGAGGATAGTCTCCCTACAGGAAGGCTCCTATATGAAAAAAGATATGTGACTGCGACAGAACCGGCTCTACAGCAAGGTCTACTCCGAAAAAAATGGGACTGGATCACCGGGATCAATAGAATCTAAAGGATCAACTTCTGTGTTGTGTCTGGATTTGTTACAAGTAACTGATTTCGAACCGTTGATGTAGCTGGGTCACTCGGGGTCCCAAGCCACTATTCTTGTCATTTTCATCCCCGTCCTTTGGCTCAGTAGGAGTAGGAGCACAACTAGTTCCAGCACAAAAATCAGCTCTTCGACCACTTGCTTTCTTTCTCCCGGAATGCATAAAGTATCTGCTGCTAGCTTGACCGCTGCTGTGTCATAGATGGCAGTTATACCGGTGGAGCTGCTCGATAAGCCACCACTGTCTATGCCTCCGGGTCTTGATGGCCGAGGTGCTTATGAGTAAGCCGTTGCTTCAACGAAGGATTTACTGAGCGAACTACTAAATCAACAAGATCAATCGTCTTTGCTTCCGGCATCCTTCCCCCGCCGCGGGAAAGGAAGGAAGTATAGGTAGGGATAACAAAGGAAGTAGACCCCGCTAAGGATAAGGAGGGTAGTCCCGTTACCACCAGGCGGATAAGCATCAGTCTTAATGCAGCCGGGGTATTAACTCATAGGAGTTCGATACAGTAGTCCGTAGCAAACAAAAAAGACTCTCCATAGGGTATGGCTCCCACCGAGGTACCGACCCTAAAAATCGAAAGCCCCCCTCCTTTTCGGAATCCATAACCACCAGTTGTAGCGGAGGAAGTAGCAGTCAGTCGCTTCTCCCGGGGCCCCGAACTGGATCTTTTCTTTCTCGGGCGCAGTAAAAAGATATACGGGGTTATAGATAAATAGACAAAGAAGTTCTGCTGCCAGAGTGGATCCTATCCCGTATTTACCAGCGAAAAGTGGGGGAGTCATCCGTCTAAGGAGAAACCGGGGACGCCGAGAAAGACTAAAGACGGGAGAGCACGCACAGACATCCTCGGGAAAGCACTAATGAACTACGCCATCTCTGACACTTATGCGGTGAGATACCAACCATCCGATATCGCCCACAAAGCTAAGAGGCCACTGGCACCGAATAATACCCATAAAGAACGCTAACTGCCACCGGCATCTGATGCCATCCGATAAGGGAGACCTCTTGAGGCAAAGAATTCTACCAAAAAGCCCGATTCGAATCATTATGCTCGAAAAAAGGAATAAGGGAAGCTCCAATAGAAAACAGCACTACTGCTAGTAAGATAGCGATCCAGGCAAGCGCCAAAGAAAGAAGGGGGCACAAGCAAGCGCAAGAATCAAAGCAGGGCAGGGCGGTGGGCTTAGACAGCAAGCAAGCGAGAAGGAAGCCCTCGCCTAAGCACCTAAACGCACTGGCATACCACTCCAAGCAAGGAGGGCCCTAGTGCGCAGAGCACAGAGGGAGGAGAAGCAGTGCATTCTACAGTTAGGGTACCAGTTCCGTCGTAGCAATTCAAAGGCTTGTCTACAGTAGCGATCGATTAACCGAGTCGGGGTAGCAGTCCTTGCTCCACAGAAGCTGTCAACAGTTAGTAGTGTATGGAAAGTAGTAGGGACTCCGTCCACGGGCACGGCACCTCTTCGGGTTAATAACCAAATCCCCGTCTTAGAGCTATGGAGTGTGAAAGACAAAGTCTAGTTGGTTGTTGGAGTCACCTTGAGTCCGCTAAAAGACTAGGGCTATGGTAACTAAACCGGTGTCGGCTACCGTTGACTGCTTCTTTGAGGGCTCTTAGCCCTAAGCCGAAGCGCTGGACTGCACTCGATAATGCTTCTTTCTATTGAAAGACGAAGTCCTTTCTCGTGACAACTAGACTTGTACACTCCTGACATCCCCTAACTTTGGCAAGGCAACAAACAAGTAAGCTCTTAGCGCTTCTTTGGAAAAGGCTACTCGCTGGATTAAACCTCTGCTCTCCTAATTCAGTCTATAGGCTTTGGTTTAGGTTCAATCTTATAAGTTTAGCTTAGGTCCATCAATCAATCTCTCATAAACCCCTAAGCTGAATCTATATGGGGCCTTGTGGTAGGCCTAGCTTGTGTAGGCTATCTTTCACCTATGGTTTAACCCATACTTTAAACTCTTGTCATTAGGCCCAAAATTCCTTGTAACGCTCTAAGAGGGTAGTGAGGCTTAGATTCCATAGAGTTCAACCTGCATTGGGCTTTAGTTAAGCTACATCCATTTTAGAATAGGATCTTTTATGTAGCCCAACTCATAGAGAGTTCTGTCACTTGGTCTGAACCTATTTCTTCTATTCCTATGATTGTTCAGTGATGGGTTTTCTAGGATTAGGTTTCTATCCCATATCGTGTTGTGCTAAGCTCATTTCTCTTATTAGGTCTTACCTTTTGTACTCTGTGGACGTTCAGATTGCATACCATGCAAGTCATTCATTATCCACACATGTCATACATCTTTCATATAGGATGATCTTAGAAAGCACCTAAGTGTTGGACATTTGCATGATACAGGTAAACTATAGCCTAGAAAGAAGCAGGCAAATCGCTCTAGGTTAAAATAGAACCTACCTCGGAAAACTACTTTAGAAAACAATTACTGCAGATCGACATCGGAGGTGGCCCAAACCTAGGCTGTGACGCTTCCTGTTGAGTACACAATTAAGACTTGAAGTTCGTTTACACAGTACGAGAAAGACAATTATAAAGAATGGGACTAAAGCAACTTTTTTAGATTATATTCTTTAATATAGCAATAGCATCAACATGACAATAACATTACAAAGCGATATAGGCATTTATGCCATCCATCAACCGAGAAAGACACCTACGTTACACTAACAGGAGCGCGCTTCTTTATTCAAAATAAAAATACATTATGAAATGAACCCACATATAAAAGTGGGCTGGTCTGCTCATTCTTTGTGTTCGTACATTTATTCATTATTGCAATACAAATAACACCTCCACTATACTAGTGATGGAGAGGATTCGCGCCGGATGGAACAAGGCGTTTTGAACCATATACTACTGTTGCTGGAATGAAACGCAGCCTCGGAACAGAATTATGCTGCTTGCTGGGCCCTGATGGTGGAACTGGCATTTTTGGGGGGAAGAAAGCGGCCCCCTTTTCCTTTTGCGGCAGAGTGGGCATCATCGCTTTCCCTCGTGTAGCTATGATGCCATTCAGAAACAACACAAGAAGAAAAAAAAAAAAGCAGTATTTCGCGGATTCTTGCCCTGGAAATTGTAGAACTGTAGGCATCAAGGTAAGGGACCGAGATTATATACTGCTGCAGAAGCGGAATCGAAGGGGTTGGTTGAAAGGTAAGGATAGCGTGATTGGCCGATTGGTTGGAAGGTAAGGATAGCATGATTGACTGGTTGCGGGTCCTTTGGATCATGGGCCACAGCTACTTGGGTAGAGACCGCTGAACATCATTTGGACAGGCCGAGGCTATATGGGCTTAGGCCTTTTGATGGCTGTCATTTTCTGGGCTATTTTGAAGGGTTAACTAATTATGTATATAAGCAGTCAAACAAGATCGGATGGAATCTAGCCGGACAAGCAGGCAATGGAGATAAATCCTTCGATCTATTCTATGGTGAGTAAAGCGCGTCTTGCGAGTCAAGAGAGGGATCGGATCAAGATGCCGTGGGCTCACAAAACCTTCGCGCGCACCGACGCGCCTAGGGAGGCAACCTGTTCGACGTCAGAACCGATCTCTCAACTTGCTTGATGAGCGATCCGCGCTTGGAAGCAAAGTGGCGATAGCTTGCTGTACTTCGCGCACAAGAAGAGCGATCGAAAAACTGGAGGGCCCAGTGAGCCCACTGCAATGGCACCGAAATGGGGTCTGTAGGACGAGAACCCTACACCAGCTGAGATCCTTTCGTGCGCACGGCGTACCGAAAGGCATTAGCAACTTTGTGACGGGGGCGACCATGGATTAACTAAGAAGATTAAATAGCTATCATAAAAAAGCATGGATTGAACGGCTCTTTTTAAAACCCGTGTTTTTCGCCTAAAATTAGCTAAAGCGCGATAGAAGCCCTAAACTAGCTAAGCTAAGTACGTACGCAATAGCGCGGGAAGAGCCCCTACCCTATAGTTTGAAACTAGCTCTGAATCAAAGAAGCTAGCATAGCATAGCGAAAAGATGCTCGACATTATTAAAGCCTATATTATTATACAAGATGCTCAACTCTTTCTCAAGACTATATAACTAATCAATGCTACACTCACTGGTAACGAACAGCAGGAATCGCATACAAAAGTTAACAATAAGTATGCCAATCCACCGGTGAAGATAAAGGCACATCCTGAGAAAGAAACTCTAAAATGCTCGACGAAGGGCCATAGAAGTTTTAAAGCGCATTAATCAGGCTGTGAAGGTCACAGGGGCTATGAGACCCGATTAAGCGTAGGAATTAGTGCTGGAAGCCCTAGTAGTAAGCAGAAAATGAAAAGTAGCCCCAAGCTTATTCATAAGCTCAAGATAGCCAAGATGGATGGAGTAGGGCTAGTCTAAGACAAGACAGACCGATCTCTATTCTCCTGCTCGCGTTTACAAGGTTTCCCACTCACTCTATTGAGTTACAGCCCTTGTTAGGTTCTGCAAGGAAGCATCTCGATAGGTCCGCAACCTGTGCTGTGGTTGATGCCCCACCCGAGCTCTAATTCCATACTCGATTTGCCGGTTCTTCGTCCGAGCGGCCCCCTGAGGATGCGGGAAGCCAATGATAGGAGTGGTTAACTGGACTCTTCTTCGAAGAAATTCAACCTTGATGCCCGCGACGCCTAAGCCGCTTTAGTAGGGACGGACTGAAATACCCCATCATAGCACTCTAAGGTTCAGCAGGGAACTATTGAAGCTTCCAGCTTTCCACCTATATGGATTGTTTGAGCGTAAATAGACACGATCTTCGTTCGGCACGCGTCCAGTCCAAACACAGTCTTGCTCCTATAGCTCTCCTCTCTGGTTGGTCAAGGGTACACACTTCTCTTTTTTTAATTTATGTATTCCATTCCCGGTGATCCTGTCCCGCTAAACACAAATCTTTCTTTTCATTTTATATATCCCATGGGCGTATAGACGAAATAGAAATTCTAACTAAGTAGGTTTCGAAATGAAATAGCCCATTAAGTAGAGGAGTCAACGGCACGCACACGCAGGAAAGGCGGTCTTTCGGTTCATTGGTTTGGTCTTTCGCTTGTACGTACATCGGCTTGTTGGTGCTTGGAATAATAACCTGCGCTAGGCGCTCAATTGTAGCTTGGTTAAGTTGTTTCGTTAGGTTCATGAGGAGTTACAGGCGGCGGACATGGGAACATGCAGTATGTCAATCACAAATCCGCTGTTGGGGCTCTTGCGGCGCACGCGGTACATGTGGCTCTTTGAATAAAAGCTGTTGCTCTTGTTGGTATACAGGCCGGCTAATAGAACAGTATGGGAAATCTGGGAAAGAGGATTAGACAATCTGGGGGGTACAGGCCCGGCGCACGAAGCAGGAGGAAATCGGTACCCGCGAGGCTGGCGAAGTCGGCACAAGAAGTAGGCGGAGTAGAGGCAGCAGTTGCGGGTTCAGGTGCGGCTAAATCAATATCCCCGTCTGGGGTTGGCGGAGTTGGTAAGAAGCACGGTTGGCGATAAGCTGGTACTGGTTTCATTCTTTCTATTCAATAAATATCTCTTCCCGGAACTGGTAAATCAAATATACTAAGAATGTAGGCACACGTTGGCACAGTTCTGTAAATAAGAGATGTCTCATCCGGTTGAGCTGTCGCAATCAGTCTTTCTCTTCCTGGTAGCAGTACGAATAGGAGATCCAACATGACTGTATTAAGCCTTAAGCAATCAGGGTTAAGCTAGCTCATTGCCAGAAAGCAAACAGGAGCTCGTATTTAGATCAGAGGACGCTCATCCCAGGGGGGCTTCGGGTGGAAGGAATGAATCAAGTAAGGTGCGAATGAATACTGTTTCAGTGATATATTTCTCCCTGAAATAGCTCCGCTACTCTACTGACTTCCTGACTTAGCCTTTCTTTCGTATAAGACAGATAAAGAGTATGCCCAAATAGAGTAGTAATTTATTAGTGTTTCATAGGCGCAATCAGTTAATCAATTGGGGAATGGGGGCTTCCGCTTTCTTTTAATGGATGCTGTTCCGGGTGCGCCACATGGGAGGCGCTTTCGCTTCCCTCTTTTTAATAAAAAATACATGGTAGTCGGGGAGCCAGGCACATAGAGATAGGGACATCCATCGGTAAGCCAATAATGACAATAATTGAATAAGAACATGGGGAAGCCAGCACGCGGTACACAGCATACAGGAGGACGAAATCAATACAAGTAGTGGGGAAGCCGGCCAATCAACCATGTAGACACAAGAAATATAGCAAACTAGCTCATCAGTACAGCTAATAGGAAATCGGCACGTACCTCGCTTTCGCTTCGCACCTCTGGTTGAGTCAATAAAGCTAGCTGCTGCTTTTAAACTAGACTGATGTAGTGGGCGGTAGTTGGAAGCACAGTACGGGCAGAAGCAATCCCCAAGCATCATTTTAGAGCTCATTAGTCTTAGTGTGAAACCTAAGATAAAGGGGTGCAATAGGTCACTATAGGAACATGAACCCTCCATAAATGACCTTCTTTTAGGCCTAGAAAGGGAATTCCACTTATAGATAGGAATAGGCCCATGCAAAATAAGTATATCGGGAAACGGGAGTCAACGGGGGGCAGTTAGCCCGGTCGATAGATGCGGTGCTGAGGTCGCACTTCTCTTAATGAGTCTGTCCATTCGAGCAGTCTGTCGGAAAGGGTTGTAATCCCTCTCTTGGTGATAGTAGCTCTTCATCAGCTTATAGTAGGAGCTGAGCTCTCCCGCTAGCTTACTAGCTCTGGTAGTAAGGCTCTTCGGTCAATAGTTCCACTGGAAACTGCTTCCTGTATCACTGCTTTTTCATTTTTTTTTTCGAACTTCTTTCCGTCTAAAATTCCCTCCCCTTTGGAGCTGGAGCATTCTTCCTTTATTAGCCGTCGGGGAGGGAGCGCTCTCACCGTGTTAGCTTAGCGATCAGGATCAAGTTCAAGCAAGGAATCCTAGACATCCCTCAAGCTCGTTTAAATAAATTATGGGAGTAGTCAATTTTTAGAGTATGACATTCTGATGTAAAGCATTCGGTAGTCGTCAATCCATCCTTTTCTTTTATTTAACATGGGTGATAGTACGAGTGCTGCTTTCAGATACATTAAACCCCATTATTATTTGTAGCCTTTTGAAGAAATATAATTGTTGTAGAGGAAGGACGTAGCTGGCACAATCAGGGAAATGAAGGCACCAGCAGATGCAGTTTTTGGAATAGATCGCTTAGCTCTACTTCTCAGTCAATCCCCTTTGTTCATGGCTTTGAGTTTATTGTAATTTCGTATCTGTAAAGATCTCGATGACCGCTTAATTCATCTTTCCTTTCCCGCTCCTGAATGAGAAGTGGTTTTTTTATTCCTACGGTCTTGGCCTGAGAAAAGTGATCTCTGAAACTGAAAGCCTTTCGACTGAATACCAATAGAATAGGCTTTAGAGTCGCTCTTTCCAAATAGGTCGAGTAGCCCTTTACTTTATAGAAAGGAGCTCTCTAGTTGGGATTCACACGCACAGCCTTATCCTATGAGTCCGCCTATGCTACGCGCCTGCCTTTGAGAGCCTTTCCGCTGGTTCCCTTCGTCGGCGTCATTGAACCTCGTTAGCATTTCGAAAAGAATTGGAGGCTCAAAACGAATGGTCAAAGGAATTGATGATTCGTGTTTAGTCTCCGATCTTCGCCTAGTCTTAGAACCTGCACTGTAGAGAGGGGAACAAGCACCTCTTTCTGCCGCTCTCCTCCCAGATGTAGGTCTTCCTGGAAGTGAGAACACTGCTGCCCAACTTATAACCCGGTCACTCCCCGTCTTCATCCTAGACGCCACTGGTACTATTCATCTATACTATATATGGATGACTCCTGCTTTCTCCCCAATGGAATGATCTGGACCCTTGCGAAAGGACAAAAAAATCCGACGACCTTGACTGAAAAGCTCCCAATTAGGTCAGTAGCTGGCCGAGTAGCTGATAGACCAAATAAGCACAGTAGCTGTTTAGAGCCGAAGGAGCTCTATTTGGGATTCCATAGCCTACGCACTTGCCTTTAGGGGATCGAAGTTGGATGAATCTCCAGTGGTTCCTTCCATCGGCGTCATCTAACCACGTTAGCAATCCAGAATAACTGGAAGCTCGAAACGACCGGTCAAAGGAATTGATCCGTTTAGTTCTGTTCTTCTCCTAGTTTTATAGCACACCCATGTAGAGGGATCTTTCCGACGCTAAGCGCGCTGCATCTCCTGTCCAAGTGAAGAATATCTTGTCCAAGTCCTTCCAGCTTGCATCCTTCTTCTGCCATTGGGAATGGAACATCTCTCAACTTGTAAGTGGTAGAAATTAAGGACTCTGTTGCAGGTTTTGGTTGATTAAAGAATCCTCTCAGAAGCCATGTCAGAAGCCCATGTTTATTGTCAAAAACGAGACCTTTACGGGTCTGATTCTGATGGCTCCTTTTTTGTACCGGCGTGCCCTCCAAATGCGTTCTATTGGGCTTTTGAGGAGACCAGATTTGTCAACAACAACGGGTCTTGTCTCCGCCGGGTCTTGGCGCCTTGGCTGCTGCTTAAACAGGACATCCTCTCAGAAGCCCGTTATATTAGTCAAAGATGTGACTTTCACAGGTCCGCTTGCTCTTTGCCGTCAAATGGAAAGTTAGCTCATAGGGATTTTCTGGTACTCTGCGGAAGATGCGTGAATTGGCCTGCTTTTTCCCTTTCATCAGTATGCGCGAGTTGCAGGGCTTCAAGCTGCTTTGACATATCGGGTGCAGGATGTGCTTCTATCCCCTTACCGAATTCTCTGTCATTTTCTGTAATATTAAGTGTTGTAAGATGTTGTAATATATGTTATAGTTGAAATAAATTCCACCTCCTCCTTTTATCATCCCTTAGCTCTTTGATGAGCTCTTCGAGAGTAATGAAATAGGCGTAGGCTCGATGACTCTTGAAAGTGAATATTGCTCGCAATGGCCGCCCTGATAGTTGAACCCTTCAACGGAAAATTGCGTATGCTAGCTCCGTAGAGGAAAGCTCGGCCTCAGTGCGTCCTACTTGTGTCGTGTTTTAAGTCTGCCTTGCTCCATCTACCATTCCTGACAATCCATTTCTGGTATGCCCGCTGCTTCGTCCAAAATTACTTACAATCCATCCCCCTTGAAATCCTATTTTTTTCTGTTTTAGGAATTATTCCCTGGGCTTTCAATGGGACCATGCCTTGGATTTCAATCCGAGATCATCCTTTGGGGTTAGTTCATTCTCTTGATTAGTTGATCTCTTGCTTAGTTTATTCCATTTACTGTCCCTCTTTTGCTTGATGAAAGACATCCTGGCAAAGGCCTTGTATATTTCTAAAAAAAGGGGACTTTCATGGGTCCGATGGCTCTTTAACTGGTGTGCCTGAAAATGTGATTGATAAATGGGCTTTTTTGAAACTCGATTTGTCGCAACAAGAGGTATTGTCTCCGCCTTTTCAAGTAGGGATCATCTCTCAAGTGTTATGATCCTCCATTGCTGCTCGGTAGTGGCCTAAGGCTCAATGATTGATCTTCTGCGCTAAGGCTAGCATCTCATCCCATCTTTCATCTTATTGCTTTGAGCTCTCTTCGGGAAAGTGTAAAAGTGTAACCTGCTGCTCCTTGATTTCACATAAACAACTGAGTGCCTTCTGCTCCTTTTGCTCTTCTCTTTCTGTGTCTATTGATCTCCTGCCCATTCATATTCTCTTTATCGAATCCTTCTAGGCAGATAGGACTACTCCTGCTTGCTCTTGGCCTTGGCTGCTTAGATACATTCCTTTAGTTCGTCTTAGAGAATGGAATTAGGAATTAGATTTTCGTCTTATTGTAGGTCGGTCATCTGTTCCATTTTGAATTCCATCTCTTATTTGGTTTCTGGTACCGGTTTCAGTTCCTTTGTTCAAATCAATATCTACTATGTCAGGCTTCCCTTCCCGGTTGTCCTGTTCAATCCGTTGTTCTTCTGTCTGAGGCAAAGGCGAATCCCTTATACTGTATACGGTCGAGCTGGCTTGGCTGGTACATCAAGCATATCGGCATATTGTTTGTTCGGTGTGGTACACATATCTTTCAATGTCAATCAAGTAATAGAATTCATTCCCACTGTCTGAGGAAAACGTGAAGACTTGCCATTTTATGAGCTTGTAAGGCCCGTTGAAGTCCCCGAATAAAGGGGGAAAGGGCTATAAGTAGGCCGTTTGCTATTGCTATAAGGGCTGCTCGCCTTTATACGGCTTGGCTTTGCTATCGCTCCTATGTAGTGGTCGGCCTAAAAAGTAGTATTCCTACCATACAAGAATGCATGCCTATTATATAGTGCTAGAAGCTTCGCCAGAAGCAAGCAAGACGAGGTCGCTCTGCTTCGTAGACAAGGCTCGTTCCGTACTTGACTGACGAGCTCGTGTAGTACTCGCCCCTATCTCTAAAGGGGCTTATGCACTCCACTCGCTGTTTACTAAACGAGCGTTAGAGCGAGCGAGCGAAGCCTTCAATTTAGTGTCCCCCCCTATCCCTCACCCTACTCTTTCATTTCTGCTTAAGCTTCCCCGGTTTGGGGGATTAATTGATTGGATACCCGAGAACCATAATCTTTCCTAGGAACAGCTTCTACGACGATAGATAGGGGTCAGGTTTGTTTGGCATCTATGCCCCCTGCCCTCCAAACAGTATGGGAGCCTTTCAGCTCGTACTGCTCACACTCCTAGATCTTCACGGCACCTCCTCCACCATAGTGTGAGCTGGGAGCTGCTCCGAAAAGCGAGGCCTACTTAAAAATTAGCTTTCAACAACGTCAACAACACCACGAAAAAAGAAAACTATGGTTGCCCACTGATCTGATCATAGGTGAAATCCAATCCCTTCGCTTCGCGCCAGGCTTGGAAACCGTAAGTAAGGCTCCCTTCGCCTCTCGGAAGCGAGAAAGCGAGCAGCAAGCTGAAAAAGCCCTTTCCCCTTTTCATAATAATAAGGTAAGCTTCATAGCTCCAACCTAGACAAGGGGAAAGCCAAAACCAGCTGAAGGAAGGGCTTCATAGCCTGACCTTATTATTAGAGAAAGGGGAACTTATTATTAAGAATAATATAATAAGAATAAGCTGGGAATCGCAAGAATTGAGAAGTCCTCCATTGAATGGGGTGGGAAAGACAGGTTCGAAAATGGCCGGATTAGCAGGAGGAAGGGCGGCCCCACCCTGAAACAAAGGTGTACGTACATAAATAAGAAGGCTGGTTATGGCCTTTACTTGATAGGGCTCCTTCCCATCTATCTTGACCGGGAAGAGGGGGGAGGCCCTTGCGGAAGCCCTGCCCGACCTTCTCTATTTTGGGGGATCCCTCATATTTAGGATTCCAGGCTTACCAGACTCATAACAGACGGCTAGGAACAAGAAGAGGGTCAGTAGTCTCTGCCGTTGCAGGTCCTTCTCCTTCCGCTGAGACGGCCCTCTTTTTTTTTTTTTGTTTGTTCACCGCGGCACGAAATCATGAAGAAGCTGGAATAACTCAGAAAGAGAGTGGCGCCTAGCCGTTGAGAGCGTCTGTTGTCTTTGTAGAGGAACAGTACGATCTTGGACTGGCCCCCTTCGCATGACCTAGAAAGAAAAAGAAGTCCGTGCTACTATAAGGCCTCTAAACTCCTCCCTCAGGACACTGTTGCGTTGCCCATGGGGACGGGGTAGCCCCGACTTCCATAGGTCCTTGGTTCGACCTCCTAATGAGAATTGAGGTCCTTGCGCGGGCGTCTCACCCCTAAGACTTGCTTGCTCTGTATGGAGTGCCCCGTGGTTCCTCGAGTGCCAGCCGCAGAGAGGAATGCCTTCAACTAGGGCGCTATTGGCCACTAACCACTCGCTCGCCGGCCGCTCGGGCTCCGCGTTTCAAGTTCGTTATCCTAACCGTCTCCTCTGCTCCACCGGGAGCCTGGACCCTTCTTCTATCTTATCCACTGCCTTGCTCCTCGGCTCCCTACAGCTCCAGCCGCTCGCTGTAATAGCTTGCTTCTCGGGTGGCTCGCACCCCGGGTGGTGCGGCTGAGCCAGAGTGGGCTCAGCACTCGGCCTATGTTTCCGGGCGCACGCATAAAGGCATGATTAGTTCCACAAATCTCACTGCACTGACCATAGTAAACTCCTTCTCGTTGTACCAAAATAGAGATCTGATTTAAACGACCAGGTACAGCATCACATTTGACACCTAAAGAAGGTACAGCCCAACTATGAAGTACATCAGCAGATGTTACAATAATACGTAGATGAGTTTTGGCTGGTACAACCACTCTATTGTCCACTTCTAATAAACGTAATTGACCCAATTCTAGATCATCTTCTGGAATCATATAACTGTCAAAAGTGAGTGACTGTTCATCGGAACTGTTATAGTCTGAATATTCATAAGTCCAATACCATTGATGTCCAATAGCTTTGATAGTAATGGCTGGATCTACTACTACCTCGTCCATTGAGTATAACAGAGCAAATGAGGGTATAGCAATGAACATCAGGATGATACTAGGAAATATGGTCCAAAGAATCTCGATAGTAGTTCCATGAACAATTCTTTGCGGGATTGGATTTTTTTGATAGTGGAAATGCCATAAAGCGCGAACCAAGATCCATAATACGAAAACCAAAATCAGAATGAGGAAGAAAAAGATATCGTGATGTAAGTCTATTATTCCTTGCATCATAGGTGTTGCTGCGTCTTGAAATCCTAATTGCCATGGTTCCGCTGCATCACAAGGAGAAATCGTGAGGAATAACCATTCTAGAAAAATCATTTTGTGTCGTTTACTTTTGACTACTCCGCTCCCCCCAAAAAAAAGAAGAGAGACTTCTTGCTCTAAAAAGAAAAAAAGAGAGACTTGTCTACAATCACCGGTTGGCTTTGTCCAACCAAGAAAGACATGGGATTGTTTGGGCGTAACATTCTTTTGCTTCTCTTACGATCGATATTTCTACTCAGCTTGAAAAGAAACCTCAAGCCGATAAGAGCTCTTCATCATGTTCGATAATTTCGAAAGAAGAACTGAGAGTGATTGACCTCTCACTCACGGCACACATGCTATATGTGTGATGCCGACACCTAAGAGACTTTGACTCCTCCCTTCGATAAGCTGTCCAACTAAGGGGAAGCATATTGACCTCAATACTAACTCTCCAGTCCACATCTTTTACATATATATACATATACGAAATGACTTCGTCCTTTTTTCTTAGCTTGTTTTGGAGATAGATGTAAAGTGAAGAACTAAAAGAAAGCAAAAGCCTAACTAACATAAAAAGAAATTGTTAGAGTGAAATGAATGTGCCGCTTTTTCTTTCACAACTCCTTCTGTAAGAGCTGAGTCAATAGCTGCGGAGTGAAGGGATGCAGATGAAATGGATCTTCTTTGCTCTGATTCTATTCTTGATAACCGGAAAGAGCCAAGGATCTTGAAAAGGTTTACTCCTGACACCAGGTATATGGTGTTACCCATTAGGTAATGTCGCATCTTCTGTGCTGCGAACATGAGAGCAAGGCATTCCTTTTGAACTGGTTATACCGGTGTTCTGCGGCAGTAAGTGAAGGCAGTCGGTAGCCCATAGATGATCGAAGTCCAAAAACAAAGGATTCTTAGACTGCGTCCGATGATGTTTTCGAGCAAGATGAATCTGCCTTTCCTTTCATTCTATTCGATTCAAGAGGTGAACGAGACGAACGGTAGGGTCATCAAGGGCAGTCCGACGAGTCAGTCAGTGGAAAGGCGAACTTTGGCCGATCAACGCTTCCATTCAAAAAAAACTTCTTTTTTTTCGGTGTTCGAGAATCCGATTTGTGTTGATTGCGCATAGCCCTTACTATTCAAGTTATCCACCATAAAAGAAGGGATTGGACTTCTCGCCGGGAAGGAAAGCACTGACTTGAACTGCGCTTTCCACTATCGTGGTAGGAAAACCCTATTTCAACCAACAAACTTTTTCTCCTTCGCTCACCTGAAACTAATGCTTTTTCCCTTGCTAGCTTTCCACCATTAAGACTTGTTTACTTCCTACGCTATTCGATTCGCTGGCATGTCCGGTCTCATACGAAGGAAAGGCTGGATGGTCAGTCACTCATGAATTCCTTCTCGAAGCACTACTGGAATATAGCTTATAGAAAGAGCAGCTTGGAAGCAAAGTGGCGATAGCTTGCTGTACTCGCGCACCCGGATCTCAAGAGATATTCAACTCAATGAGCACTTTGGGTTGGGGGTTGGATCTTTCAAGTCGATCTCTCAGCACTTGGCAGAAAGAAGAGCGTAAGACTACTATTTACTATAGTAGATAAGGGCAGGGCAAAAAGCGCCTCTTGGTTTGCTAATCTAATACTAGTAGGGAAATGGGAAAGCAGGAACAACTGAGTGGTAGTTTTCCACCAAGCTTTTTTAAGGTTAGGGCCTGAAAGTCCATACTTTTTGATTTTATAAGGGAAGGGCGTACAAAGGACAAAGAAGTTGCGTCCACCCGACCCATTTATCAATCCATGGCAACCCAAAACAAAAGGCTTGCTCCAAGCGAAGAAAGATAAATAAGAAAGTACCTTAGGTTTCATTCCGTTCCGTCACTACCGCAAAACGTTCTCTTTCTTGCTCGGATTCGGATGATTAAGAAAGGAGTCTCGGTATTCGTTCTGACTTCCGCTCGCAAAGGAACAAGATCTGGATTTGACTAGGGCGAGCGCAGTTTACTATGCGAGTGGAGAGATTTAAGCGAGCTAATAGCGAGTGGATTTTGCCCCTCCCTTTCTTTAGACTTGCAGTAAAGGTGAACAAGTTTACTCAGCTTGCACTTGAGCTTGAAGCCTTTTTTTAATCCTAAAGTAGCATTCAAAAATCCCCCAAGCTACAGGAAAGCCGAGACTACAACCGCTACTTGCCCAATAGTACAGCGCCTTCCTCCCTGACTTGACTTTCCTAGCTACCAAGCCCCTCTTCAAACCCTTGCCAGAAGGACGAAAGGAAAGATTCTCTGTGATACCGCTTGAATAACGATAATCGGAGTGAAAAGCCTTAAAGAGAAAGCTTTAGCAACGGTAGGAGTTACTACTTACGCCAGCACCTGACGAGCTTACCAGAACCTTCTCCCGCAACAAGAAGAGTTTGACTTGGACAAGTTCATGATATGAAGAGCCTTTAGATGAAGAACGCCCTACTAATCCAAGTCAAGGAGAGGAAAGGACTCAAGATCCCGAGACAACAACGGGTGAAGGTACTACATATAAGCCTTCAATCCCAACATTGGGCTTGATATGCTTTCTCTTCCATTTCTTAAAATAGATATTCTATTTTTTTTTAGGCCATGAAGAACGAGAGAGGAGAACAAGAGGTCAAAGTGACGAGACACCGGGATCGCGTCGCCTTACGACACCAATGACAGTCATTTCTGATGAGGAGGAGGAAAAGGACCCAGCTTGGGAAGTTTTCTGTTCGCCTCACGTCTTTATTCTTGGTGCGCTCCGTTTGAGTGATCCGGAGGGGGCCCACTGGGATGTCCATAATTGAAGCATTTTTCTTCATCGACTGTCTTTACTAGGTGGCCGATGTCTTTGATGCTTTGGTTTTCGCAGGAAAGGGTAAGGAGCTTTAGCCCTTAGCGTGTGAGCTTTGATGAAGACTTGCATCACTATTCGTTTCCTCGTGGCTCGATTGCTCATTTGCTTCTTCCTTTGGGCATGAAGTGTTTGGTGAGGCCTTTCTTCGCCTGTTGAAAAGCTAGCCCTTGCTCAAAGATCTTTTTATTTAGCACTAGAGGGAGCCCTCCAATCTTAAAAACCTATGGAATGCGATCTCATAGGCAATTTCCTATGAGGGCTGGACCCCCAGCATCTGTAGAAGAAAGGGGAAACTCAATCATGAAACTTAATTTCCAAGCGGAAGGAAGATAAAAAAAAATCCACTATTGCAAAAAATCTTTCCTTCTTTTTTAGTAAAGTAAGGGGGTCAGCCGCAAGTTTGAGGGGGCATCCCCCATCATACAGAAAGTAGGACAAGTTGCCTAAAAACTTCAGCTTCTTCCCAAGCTAAAGATCCACCCTGTCTTCCATGTGGGGTGTCTAAAGCCATACCATCCAGACATGGAAGACCCTACAAGAGGCGTTCCCAAGAGGCCACCGGAAAGGATGACGACTTCCTTGTCGAAGGAAGTGGAATATGTGATGGCGGAACGCAAAGTTAATCGACGTGGTGTCCCAGCTTAAACTTTTGACTTGGTAAAGTAGAAGGTTCTACCGAAGCAGGGAAGCTCTAGGGTTTTGCTAACCAGTGTGAAGTTGAGTTCTATGTTTCCCTAGTTCATGCAAGGCTAACCTTCGGGTTTTTGCTTTCTGGAAAAACCTCTTACCAGATGGTTGTTCGCTACAGCCTTTAAGTCTCGCCTAGCCTCTCCTGGCGACGGCGGGACATACTACCTACCACCTATTGATAGATCAGGATTTGAACCTGAATCCCTTCTTCCTATGGTTAGTTAGGCAGACGCCTTCCTATCTTTCTTGACTATAAAGCAATGTAGTGCCAGACTTCTGAAATGTCATCGATCGGCAATTTCATCTTTAATTTCTGGTCAGCTCTCTCGTCTTTCCAGCAAAAGAAAGGAATTTCGTCTACGAATATCAAAGTCTGTTCTCACGGAGCACTAACATTCAATTTCATAAGAGAAGAAGAAATTCTGGTTGACTGTCTTTCTTCATTCAAGTCAGATAGTTGATCGAGAAACCACCGCCCAAAGGTGCTCATAGAGCCGGTCACCGGTAGGCTAAGATCCTCTCAGAGCGGAAATGAAGAAAACCAAGTCTTTCTTGCTTTCAGCGTGTCAAGTGCGAGATTGGCTTCGAGAAGCCGCGGGCCCAGTAGTGCTTTTTTAAAGCCGGTAACCTGATCGACGTAAGAACCGATCTCAAGCTTGATGAGCAGCAAACCAGACAATCCATTTCTTCAGTTGGGGAATCCTTTAGGGGGATCCTTTTTCACATGCTTAACAAAGGCAAGTAGAATTTTCGAACCTCAATAAAAAGCTAGCTTCAAATGGGATAGAAATTAAGCTTCCAAAGTAGATCCTATCCCGTATTTACCAGCGAAAAAATGAGGGAGTCATCCGTAGAAAACGGAGGCGCCGAGATATTCTATGACCAAAGAAAGGTCTTGTCGCCAGCTGGATTCGAACCAACACTTCCGGGAAAAGAGGGCAGGCCCGGCGAACTCCCATTTATTCTTATCGCGACTTTGGTTTACCCGGTTCCTCACGCTGCCCGTAAGTAATCCGGGGGCGTTTCCGCCCTAGGTCCGTCGGGGGCACGACTCCTCCTCCGGCGAAAATAACCAACCTGACGAGAGATCTCTCTCTCTCCCTCTCTTTTGGGGCATAGGTCACAGCTTTTTTACACAGAGTGTACCATTCCCCTCAGCCTGTCGGTCGGCTCGGGCGCCCAGAGGTGTGGTCGGCTCGACAAAAACATCATGGATATAGATCTTTAAAAAGATGATACAACGGTTCCCCTGGTTTGTATAGATGAAGATTATTATTATCACGAGCCTTTATTAGTTTTAAATAGGGCTTACTATGAATAAAATCTTTTGACATTTGCGATATTTGTGGAATTAGAGTAGATTTCTTTATTGGCTTTAAATTCTTATATAGTAGTAACTCACGGATTTGCGTCCGTGTTCTATTTATAGTGGCGGGCGTATAACCTAAAAAGCTAAGTTGTTTTTCTACTTCTATATCGAAGTCCACATGGGTTTGCAGGTCGCGATCGAAGCTGTTAGTTCTTACATAATCTAACCGACGATCAAGTACCAGTTGCTTCGCCGGTAGGCCCACTTAGGTTAGGGGGGCATTGTCCCTCAGTTCTTACCAACCTCCGGTGTGTAATCGACATGTTGCTAGCTTCAACTCGGTTGAATAAGAATCATTGATTCCCTCTGCTGTTCATTTCTTATTCATTCAGGGCGCTCGGCCGGTGCTCCTTTCTCAAACCAGAACAACTCTGAACGTTAGGGAAGATAAGGGAAGACCACCTGAGCGAACCGACCGAAGGGACTTGACTTATTCGAACCGAACGATAGCGGCTTAAAGCTAAGCCTATCACGAGCAGCGTCGCTGCTTGATCGGCGGGGAGGAGCATCTCAAAGTATGGGGCAAAGGATCAAGCGCTTTTACTTTGTCCCCCGGGATCCACCACAGGTTGGGTTTGAGAGCCGTGTGATGGGTGACTATCCAGCACGGTTCGGAGAGCACTTTTAGTCTGCGTTGGTGAATGGAAGCCCCCACTATCAAGCAAGAAAGAAGCGGCTCTTCCCACGGCGGAGTCACCATTGACTCTATTTATTATTATGGTAAATTAGTGTATCAAGATGTCAATCTGAGATCTTATTTCGGTTCGATACGTCCACCTACGAGACTCACCTTTGGCTTTCGTCTCGGTAGGTGTATTATTCTACATTTTCCTAAAAGAACATTCATTCATTTCTTTCTTCCCCGTCCACCACGACGACTGAAACGACACGAAAAATCCAGACCCGGAAAGGAGAAGGGCCGGTGGTGGGCATTTGGGAAAGTCGGGCCGATCGGGTGTCTTCATTCAAGCGACGATACAGAAGAAGAACGAAACGAAGTGAGAGGCCGGGGGGCAGGGAAAAGAGTCGAGTCGATCAGGCTCGACGACCGGGAGAAGCAAAACGAAATTAGGATTTGGCCGAAAAAGAAGCAACGCTATGGATACCATGACCGATCACCATCGATAAAGAAGAATCTTTCTAAAGAACTTCGGGCCTTCAAGCATCCGAAATACGCCGGGGTTGTAAATGACATAGCGTTCCTGATAGAAAATGACGACTCCTTCAGAAAAACGAAGTTATTCAAGTTCTTTTTGCCAAAGAAGTCCCGCTCCGACGGCCCGACGAGTCATCTACTTAAAAGGACCCTCCCTGCAGTGCGCCCCTCCTTGAATTATTTGGTCATGCAATACTTATTGAATACAAAGAACCAAATTAATTTCGACCTCATCGGAGTTCTCAATCATTTCGTGGCACCGGGCGTGGCTGAACCATCTACGATGGGGGGAGCGAATGCACAGGGAAGAAGCTTAGATAAGAGAATACGTTCTCGCATCGCTTTTTTTGTAGAAAGCTTGACCAGTGAGAAAAAGTGTTTGGCCGAAGCCAAAAAGAGGTTGACCAACTTCATTCGCTTGGCGAATGATCTTCGCTTCGCGGGAACAACAAAAACCACCATCTCGCTCTTTCCTTTCTTCGGTGCTACCTTTTTCTTTCTAAGGGATGGGGTTGGGATGTATAATAACCTTTTTTTTGAGGATGCCCGGGAACAACTCCTAGGTCAATTAAGGAAAAAATGTTGGAACCTCATGGGTAAGGATAAGGTAATAGGATTGATAGAGAAATTCATAGACCTAGGTGGGATAGGAGAATTGATAAAGGGAATAGAGATGATGATAGAGATCATACTGAGAAACAGAAGAATTCCGTACGCGTACGGGTACAACTCTTATTTGAACGAAGTGAAAAAAATGCGATCTTTCTTGTCTAATAGAACAAACACTAATACCTTAATTGAGTCGGTCAAGATCAAATCTGTTTATCAAAGTGCTTCTCTGATTGCTCAAGACATCTCTTTTCAACTGAGAAACAAAACATCATTTCGTTCCATTTTTAGTAAAATAGTAAAGGATATTCCATTAGTAATGAAAAAAGGGGTTGAAGGGATCCGTATATGTTGTTCAGGTCGATTAGAAGGCGCAGAAATAGCTAGAACTGAATGCGGAAAGTATGGAAAAACATCTCGTAATGTATTTAACCAGAAAATCGATTATGCTTCTGCGGAAATATCTACTCGTTACGGAATCTTAGGTGTCAAAGTGTGGATTTCATATAGTAAAAAAAAAAAGGGACGTGCTATATCCGAAACGTACGAAATATAGTCAATATCGTAAAGGCAGATGTAGTAAGGGTTGCAAACCGGACGGTACACAACTTGGTTTTGGAAGATATGGCACTAAAAGTTGTAGAGCTGGTCGTCTTTCATATCGAGCCATTGAAGCAGCGCGTCGGGCTACAATCGGACAATTCCATCGTGCTATGAGCGGACAATTCCGAAGAAATGGTAAGATATGGGTAAGAGTTTTCGCGGATCTCCCTATTACCGGGAAACCCACAGAAGTCAAAATGGGAAGAGGAAAAGGAAATCCTACGGGTTGGATTGCTCGTGTGTCTACGGGACAAATCCTATTTGAAATGGATGGTGTGAGTTTGTCAAATGCTCGACAAGCCGCTACATTAGCGGCGCATAAACTATGTTTGTCAACCAAGTTTGTTCAGTGGTCGTAACGTAATGGGTTAGTGGGGAAAAAGCGGGCCGGGATTCAAAAGAATTAGGTGAAGTGTTTGTTCCTGAACGACGGAAGTGGAAAGACACTAAGGGAGAGGGATATACTCCTTTATTTTTGTAATCGCCGAAATTGTACGACGAACCTTTTTGTTCCAGGCGTACTACCCAGATACGTTAATGTTTTTTTCGCCGGCCCGGTTTATAAAGAAAGTTATAATAGTATAAATAAAAAAAGAAAGAGAAAAGCTAAGATTCAGGAAAGGAGGCTTTATGGGAGAAAGAAAGAAAAGTATGTATGTATCTGGAGGGGGGAAGGAATTGGCAGAATTTTGTTAGGTCCCAATGAGGGGGGACCAGGTCATGCGACGGATGCAAGCTAGACTTTGAAAATCCAAGATTTCATAGAAGAAGGAAAAATCAACGTGGCGGATGAACAGGAAGCTCCCAAGAACCCCAACGAGAAAATGGGAGTTTTTAATAACTCGCTCCCTAGTCACGCTCTGGTCTCAACATGCTGGGCCGAGGAAGTGTCCGATTTCCAACATCCCCCTACCATCACTACAATTAAAGCTATTAATCTTTCTGGCTTTGTGAGGAAGATCCCTACCACTGGATCATCATGACCCCTACGTTCCGGCTTTTCCAAAGGCGATCCTAAGGGAAGAAGAATTTCAAAATAAAAAGGGGGAGGGGATAAGGCTGCAGAAGAACCTAGAGAGGAAGCTCCACCGAAAGAAGAAGAGGAAATGCCGCTCAAAGGAGAAATGCTGCCGGAAGAAGAAGAAATAAGACTCGAGTTTCTGGAAATGTTTCAAGAGGGAGGGAAAAGGAAAATTCAGAAAAAGAGAGAAAAAGAAAAGAAGAAGATTGAATGGATTATCCCGAACCTGCCTCCGCCGCCGTCGCACGAACCATTTATGATGGCCGCGTCTGGGTGGATTGTGGTGCTACCATTCCTTTAGGATACCTTTCGGCTTCAGTAAAAACTCTTCCCCCTTAGTTTTTATAGAGATTTTTTTTTTACGGTAACTCAACTTTGAGTATGGAATTGACTTTGTAATTAAGCAGCATCCTTCGACCTTCAAGGTCTATCTGACTTCTGAAAAGACGCCATTTCACACCTCTATGATTGATTATGAAATCATCATTCGGATTTAATAATGTGTGATCCTCAACCGGGTTAATTGAGGTGGCTAGATGGACCCACTCTAACTCCAGCTAAACTTAATTACATAAAGTAAAATATAGTCAAGCCCCTTGTACCCATATAAGTAAGTGGTAAAAAATCATTCCATTGGAAAATACCAGCTTCGGGAAGATAGCGAAGCCCGCCTTAGGCTAGCGACGTGTTCCCAGTAATGAAAATTCCTAAATTACTTATTTTTGTAAGATTTTTCAACAATGAAGAATCTGAGTTTCCGGGATTTTCTTTCTTTTACAGGAAAATTACGGTGGAGGCTGTGTCGAAAAAGCGATCAATGGATCTTCGGTTGCTTCATGGGGTTGCGTACGGGCATCCGTAGTTCAGTGGAGGGGGGTACTGATTCCGCCATGGAAGCTATAGGGGTATTCCCCGGGCAACTTGACTGAGGTCTGTGTTCCTCGAGCTCAACCGCAGGTTTTACTCGAAGGTATCGGTTAAGTCTTACGCTGAGCGGGGACCCTTCCGCTAGAATAGAAGACCTTGAATCGCCCGAAACCAGAACAACTTAGAATGGACAGACATCTCTGAGAGGCTCTGATACGGCTGGCTGGAAGCTTTTTTGCTGGAAGACGGCTTCGGCTTCTCTTTGGCGTAGCTTAGAGTTCTCCTCCCTTTTCCTGAGAAGAAAAAGGGAAGACGAGTAGGATGGAGCCTTTACTTGTGAATATGGCTACTTTACTAGGCTATTCTTCGCATCGAAGAAAGGTAAGGACGTTGTATAAATAAGGGCACTCTCTCTGGGCCCTCTCTCTTGCAAGTGAACTAAAGGCTAGGCTTCTTCATGCCTTTGCTCGAATGCCTTGTTCTGTACTGTAGCACAAGAATAAGCTGCTCTCGAAGAAGGAATAAGCGCTCCTTGAACGGAGAGGAAGCAGGCAAAAAAAACCTCTCTGTAGGCATTAAAAGAAGAGGAGTAGCTGGATCAGAGCGGGAAGGAAAGGAAGTCAGATATGGTG